TAGGGTGGAGAAAAAAATAAATTTGGGGTTTACATAACTAGGGACATGTGTGTCTAAGGAAAGCTAAATCATTAAAGTAATGGCATTCTATCAATCGGAATGGTTGTATGTGGGTCATTGTCTAGGTCAGTTTGGGTGTTCATACAGTTGCGCTTGTGTCTTTTGTATGCTCTGTTTTTGGGGTTTGGCAGGGCTATAAATATAAAAGGTGTGGGTTGTAACGGGGGGTAAGGGGGGTTTGTTGACCTAGGAAAGCCATGTAATTGGCGTGTACGTGTACGTGTACGTGTACGTGTACGTGTACGTGTACGTGTACGTGTACGTGTACGTGTACGTGTACGTGTACGTGTACGTGTACGTGTACGTGTACGTGTACGTGTACGTGTACGTGTACGTGTACGTGTACGTGTACGTGTACGTGTACGTGTACGTGTACGTGCGCGGGGGGGGGGAATTGTGGTGAATTATGTCCTGCTACCATTAAGTTCTAGCACCATGAAGTCTTGCATTCAGTTAATACAGGGTAAACCGTAAATTATGTCCTTAGATCATTAACCTACCGTCCTGCAACACCATTATGCGGGAGGGGCAAGGTGGGACTTTAAGTTTGTCTTGATTTTATGCTCTTGCTGTAAGTGAATTGTGGAGTCCCCGCATCCCCCAATATAAAATCCTACCTAAGGCATGACACCACAGTTATGCCGCGGCATGGGCTGATTAGTCATTAATCCATCGTGATGTCTTATTTAAGAGGAACGTATGAGCTATCTTATCGTTAATGGCCCTGAAGCAAGAACCAGATGCCAATTTAGATCAGTTTGTTAGCTACCCCCAAGTTTAATGGGCCGTGATCCAAGAAGAGGTATCCGTATTGGGCGGGATACTGGTTTCACGGAGGTAGTCTAATTAAGGGATCACTGGTACTGTTTACGTAGTCGTGCTGTTTTAGGAGTTTGCGGATATTTTAATAGTAATGGTTTATGTACGATCACGGATTTAATGTACTCTAGTGGATTAAGAATTTAGGTTTTGCATTCATTGACTGAATGTTTGTGTATATCCCTATTGGTTAGATATAATGTTATGTTAGATAGGATTTAATGTTATATCCTTGCTAAATATTCATGGGGAATATAATTTAATGCACGACGTACATATGGTTAAATTGAATGTATTGGGTTGGTGTTAGTTGTTGGGGTCAGGGTTTAGTAGTTGTTTCAAGGAGTAGTTTAAAATAGAATTTCAGCTTTGGGTGTTGAAGGTGGGGAGTGTATCCTTCTCCTTGAGTCTATGGGGAATGTAGGTTCCCATTTCTGGTTTACAAGACCAGTGTAATAATTATACTACGTAGACGTTATCATTTGAGTAGGTGATTTTCCAACAGGGATGTCAGGGGTATGATAATTAGGATAATGGTAAAATATATGATAGAAGCTACTTGGCCAATGATAATGTAAGGGTGTTCTACTGGTTGCCCTCCGATTCAGGTTAAGATTAGTAGGTCTGATGTAAGGATTCAAAATAGGCATTGGCTTAGGGGTCGGAATATTATACTTCGTTGTTTAGATGTATGTAGGAATGGGATGGCTGCTAGAACTAGAATAGATAGTACTAGGGCTAGTACGCCTCCTAGCTTATTGGGAATTGATCGTAGAATTGCATATGCAAATAGGAAATATCATTCAGGCTTAATATGTGGTGGAGTATTTAGGGGGTTTGCTGGGGTGTAGTTGTCTGGGTCTCCTAAGAGATCTGGTGAGAATAAAACTAGGGCTGATAGGACTGATAATATTAGTATAAGTCCTAGAATATCCTTAGTAGTGTGGTAGGGGTGGAATGGAATTATGTCAGTGTCTGATGGAATACCTGTGGGGTTATTGGATCCTGTTTCGTGTAGGAATAACAGGTGAACTATGGCTAGGGCTGCGATAATAAAGGGTAGTAGGAAATGGAAGGCGAAAAATCGAGTGAGTGTTGCTTTGTCAACAGAGAATCCACCTCAGATTCACTGTACTAGGTCCGTACCTACATAGGGGATTGCCGATAATAGGTTTGTAATAACGGTGGCGCCTCAGAAGGATATTTGGCCTCATGGTAGTACATAACCCATGAATGCTGTGGCTATAGTGGCGAATAGTAGTAGGATGCCGATATTTCATGTTTCTGAATAGAGATAGGATCCGTAGTATAGTCCTCGGCCGATGTGTAGATATAAGCAGATGAAGAATATTGATGCGCCGTTTGCATGTAGGTATCGGATAATTCATCCGTAGTTAACATCTCGGCAAATATGTGTTACTGAGTTGAATGCGGTGGCTGTGTCGGATGTGTAGTGTATGGCTAGGAATAATCCTGTTAGGATTTGTACTGCTAGACATGCTATTAGAAGGGAGCCGAAGTTTCATCATGAGGAAATGCTTACGGGGACTGGTAGGTCTACTAGGGAGGAGTTAATAATTTTTAAGATGGGGTGAGATTTTCGTAAGTTGGTCATTGGCGTTCTTATAGTTGAATAACAACGATGATTTTTCATGTCATTGGTCATGGGTGTAACCATGTAGGAATATATGACAATGTATATTGTGTTTATTTTAAGTATTATTTTTGTGCTGGGGCTTGTGGGGGTTTCCTCTAAGCCTTCGCCTATTTATGGGGGCCTAGGTTTGATTATTAGTGGGGGTGTAGGGTGTGGTATTGTTATAAGTTCTGGAGGTTCTTTCTTAGGGCTAATAGTTTTTTTAATTTATTTAGGGGGTATGTTGGTGGTATTTGGTTATACTACGGCTATGGCTATGGAGCAATACCCGGAGATTTTAGTGTCGAATAAAACTGTATTAGGGTCTTTTGTTAGTGGGGTTTTTATGGAGGGAGTTTTAATTTATAGTGTTATGGAGGACTTAGAGTTGGAATTAGTTTATAAGTTTAGTAATATGGGAGACTGAGTCATGCATGAAGGGGGTGGGCAGGGGGTGTTTAATAAGGAATTTGTTGGTGTGTCTAATTTATACAATTATGGTACTTGGTTGGTAGTTGTTACTGGGTGAACTCTGTTAGTTGCTGTTCTAGTAGTGATGGAAGTTACCCGTGGAAACTAATTATTAGCAGGGTGGCTGTTAGGGTAATTAGGAAAGATAAGAAATATAGTTTGATGAGTCCTTTTTGATTAGAAACTGATACGGATATTTTTGTTTGTGTAGTAGATGTTATTTTTGGTAGTAAAGCTTCTAGTCAAATGTTGTCTATTAATGAGGAAGCTAGTTTTTGGCTTATACCTAGGCTTAGTTTTACTGGTAGGCGATGGGTTGTGATTGTAAAGTAGCCTAATTGATTGGAGAAATTAAATAGTTGTGTTGGATGTTTAGTTTTAAGTTGTTGGGTTACTATATTTAGCTCTAATGCTAGGATAAAGCCTATTAGGGTGACGGCTAGCGCTATTAATTTTAAATAAGTGGGTATAGTTATGGGGGGTACGGTTATCGGTGTAATATTATTTGTGATAATAAATCCTGCAAAAATGCTACCTAGTAGGAGACGTTTAATGGAGTTTATTAGTAAGGGATTATTTTCGTTGATAGGGGATGTGGGGGTGAATCGTGGTTGTTGGAGTAGCGCGTAGTAGATAATTCGGGTACTGTAAACCGCTGTTAGGGAAGTGGCGATTAGTGTTATTAATAGGGCTCAGGCGTTGGTATAAGACGTGTTAGCGGTTTCGATGATTAGGTCTTTGGAGTAGAAGCCTGTAAGGAAAGGTGTTCCTGTAAGGGCTAGGCTTCCTGTGATTAGGGCTGTGGAGGTGAAAGGTATTGGTTTAAAGAGTCCTCCTATTTTTCGAATGTCTTGTTCGTCATTTAGACTGTGGATAATTGAGCCTGAGGATATAAATAGTATTGCTTTAAAGAAGGCGTGTGTACAAATATGTAGAAAGGCTAGATGAGGTTGGTTGATACCAATAGTAACTATTATTAGTCCTAGTTGGCTTGATGTTGAGAAAGCTACAATTTTTTTAATATCATTTTGGGTTAGGGCACAAATAGCTGTGAATAATGTGGTTAATGCCCCTAGACATAAAGTTGCGGTTTGAATTGATGGGTTTGTTTCCATTAGGGGATGGAATCGAATTAGTAGAAAAATCCCCGCCACTACTATTGTGCTTGAGTGAAGTAATGCTGAAACTGGTGTAGGGCCTTCTATGGCGGAAGGGAGTCATGGGTGGAGTCCAAATTGTGCTGATTTTCCTGTGGCAGCTAGTAGTAGGCCTAGCAGTGGGAGATTAGGGCTATTGGGGTTTAGGATGAAAATTTGTTGAAGGTCTCATGTATTACAGTTTATTGCAAATCATGCTATAGAGAGAATGAAGCCAATGTCGCCAATCCGGTTATATAGAATTGCTTGCAGGGCTGCTGTATTTGCATCTGCACGGCCGAATCATCAGCCAATTAGTAGGAATGATATGATGCCTACACCTTCTCATCCGATAAATAATTGGAATAGATTATTAGCTGTTACTAAGATTATTATTGTAATTAAGAATATGAGCAGATATTTAAAAAATCGGTTGATGTTAGGGTCGGCGTGTATATATCATATTGAGAATTCTATGATAGATCATGTTACGAATAACGCTACCGGTACGAATAGTATAGAGAAGTAGTCGAATTTAAAGCTGAGTGATAGTTTTATAGACTGGATGGTAATTCAATGTCAGTTTGAGATAATTAGTTCTTGGCCTGAGTTAATGAAGATAATAGTGGGGATTAGACTAATGGTAAATGAGTATGAGATTATGGTTTTTACATAGTTTGGGTAATTAGGTTGATTTTGATTGTTTATTACTGTGGTCATAATAGGGATAATTAGGATTATTAATGCGACTAGTATTGATGAATGGAATAGATTTATTACTTTTATTTGGAGTTGCACCAATTTTTTGGTTCCTAAGACCAACGGATAACTCCTATCCTTTAAAAGTTTGAAAAAGCCATGTTGTTAGACATGGAGGCATGAGTTAGCAGTTCTTGCATACTTTTTCGGTAAATAAGAAAGTTTAGTTTCTATCTTCAGATTCACAATCTAATGTTTTGATAAACTATATTTACAATATAGTATGCCTAAAATAATTTTTGGATTGATGGATAGAAGGAGGAGAGGTATTATATGTATAGCTATGAGTGTGTTTTCTCGAGTGTAAGTAGGTTCAATGTTGTTGATATGGTGTGTGTGTTTACCCCGCTGGGTTGTGATTAGTATATACAGTGTATATAGCGCTGTAATAGTAATATTAATTCCTATGAGGACTAGAGACCAGTTGGATCATGAGAATATTGATACAACTACAAATAGTTCTCCAATTAGGTTAATTGATGGGGGTAAGGCTAGATTTGTTAGGCTTGCTATTAGTCATCAAGCGGCTATTAGTGGTAGGATTATTTGTAACCCGCGGGCTAAGATTATGGTTCGGCTATGAGTTCGTTCGTAGTTGGAGTTAGCTAGGCAAAATAGTATGGAGGATGTTAGACCGTGGGCGATTATTAGTGCGGTGGCTCCTGCGTAGCTTCATGGGGTTTGGATTAGTACAGCCATGATGACAAGTGCCATGTGGCTTACTGAAGAGTAAGCGATTAAGGACTTGAGGTCTGTTTGTCGTAGACAGATTGAGCTAGTTATAATTATTCCTCATAGTGACAATAGTATAAAGGGGTATGTTATATTACTGTTGATTGGGTTTAGAATAATAGTGATTCGTATTATGCCATATCCGCCTAGTTTTAGTAAGATTGCTGCAAGAACTATGGAGCCTGCGATTGGGGCTTCTACATGGGCTTTTGGTAATCAGAGATGAAGGCCGTATAGTGGTATTTTAATTATGAAAGCTAATATGCAAGTTAGTCATAGAATATCATTTCCTCATGAGGCGTGGAGTGGTTTTGTTAGGTAGTGGAGTAATAATATATTTAACGACCCTGTAATGTTTTGGATATATGTTAGTGCAATAAGCAGGGGAAGTGATCCTACTAGCGTGTAGAATAGGAAATAGTGTCCTGCAATTAATCGTTCTGTTTGGACCCCCCATCGTGTGATAATAATAAGAGTAGGGATTAGTGTGGCCTCAAATAGAATATAGAACATAATGAGCTCAGTGGCAGTGAATGTTATAATTAGGAAGACTTGAAGTATCGTTAATATAGTGAGATATATCTTTTTTCGAATACTAGATTCTTTAGATAAATGGTTTTGGCTGGCAATAATTATTAGGGGGAGTAATCATGCTGTTAATATAACCAGAGGTGTTGATAGGGAGTCGGAAAAGAATATTAATGATGTGTTTAGGTTGTCGCTGTTTAGTTGAGTGAGTAGTGGTAGGCATAGTATACTAATTATTAGGCTGTGAATTGTAGTGTTAATTCAGGTATATTTGGGTTTTGATAATCAAATGAGTGGAATTAGTATCGTGGTTGATATAATAATTTTTAGCATTGTAGGAGGTTGAGGTTTTGCACATAGTCTGTGCCATATGTGTTTGATACTATGACCAGGAGAGACAAGCCAAGGGCTGCTTCGCATGCTGCGAATACGAGCATGGTCAGTGGAATTATGTTAGCTAAGGTTATTCCCATGTTTAAAATGGCTATTGATACTATTACAAATAAAGATAGTATCATGCCCTCTAAGCATAATAGAGCGGATATTATGTGTGATCGGTATATTAAGAGTCCGGTCAATGAAATGAGAAATGCTGTGAGTATGTTTATATAGGTAGTGAGCATTTGATAATTATGAATTTATTCATAATCTAGTGAGTCGAAATCACTTGTTTTATTTAAACTAAATATCATTATTCGGATCATTCTAGGCCATTATTAGATCATTCGTAGGCGAGACTAGCTGCTAGCAGGGAAATAAGAAGGAGAGAGGTTGGTAGCATTGTGCTAAGGTTTTGAGTCTGTGACGCTCACGGCAGGGGTAGTAGCAGTGCAATTTCCAGGTCAAATAATAAAAAGGTAATGGCGATTAAGAAGAATTTTATGGAAAATGGTAGGCGAGCAGACCCTAATGGGTCGAATCCGCATTCGTATGGACTAGTTTTTTCTGTGTAGGCATTTGTTTGGGGGAGTCAGAACGCGATTAGAACTAGTAAAGTAGATAGTAAGGTGTTGATTATTAGAGTTAGTATGATGTTAATTATTCTTTTTCGGATTCATGCCGAAGTTTATTGATTGGAAGTCAATTGTATTGATCAATACTAAAAGAATATGAGCCTCATCAGTAGATTGATACATATAAGAATAGTCATACGACGTCTACGAAGTGTCAATATCAGGCCGCGGCCTCGAATCCAAAGTGGTGGCTAGATGTGAAATGGAATTTGAGTTGGCGAAGTAAGCATACAATAAGGAATGTTGATCCAATGATAACGTGTAGTCCGTGGAATCCTGTTGCTATAAAGAAAGTTGATCCGTATACACCATCTGCGATAGTGAAAGATGTTTCGTAGTATTCGGATGCTTGAAGAAGGGTGAAGTAAAGTCCTAGGCAAATTGTAATAAATAGTGCTTGTAACATATTTTTTCGGTTACCCTCTATTAGGCTGTGATGGGCTCAGGTAATTGATACCCCTGAGGCTAGTAGAACTGATGTGTTGAGTAGTGGGACGTCTAATGGGTTTAGCGGAATGATGCCTGCAGGCGGTCAGTAGCCTCCAAGTTCTGGAGTAGGGGCAAGGCTAGAGTGATAAAAGGCTCAAAAGAATCCGGAGAAAAAGAATACTTCTGAGATAATGAAAAGAATTATTCCATAACGAAGGCCTTTTTGTACTACTGGCGTATGGTGGCCCTGAAAGGTTCCTTCACGTACAATATCTCGTCATCATTGATATATAGTTAGAGCGCTGGTAGTTAGGCCTAGAGTTAGGAGTATGAGTGAATTAAAGTGAAATCATATCACTAAGCCAGATGTTAATAGTAGTGCTGAGAGGGCTCCTGTAAGTGGTCAAGGGCTGGGATTAACTATATGGTAGGCGTGTGTTTGGTGGGTCATTATGTGTTATCATGTAGATATAGGCTCACTAGCAGGGTGAAGACATAGGCTTGGATTAGGGCAACTGCAAATTCAAGAATTGTCAGTAGGACGAGGATAATAAATGTTAAGAAAGCTACAGTTATATTTAGGTTTATTAATGCTAGGGTAGCCCCTCCAATTAGGTGGATTAATAGGTGGCCTGCAGTAATGTTAGCCGTCAGTCGAACGGCCAGTGCTATTGGTTGGATGAAAAGGCTGATTGTTTCGATGATGATTAATATAGGGATGAGAGGGAGTGGGGTTCCTTGTGGTAGAAAGTGGGCTAGGGATGCTTTGGTTTTGTGTCGGAACCCTAAGATAACGGACCCGGCTCATAATGGGATGGCCATGCCAAGATTTATTGAAAGTTGGGTTGTGGGAGTGAAGGAATGAGGGAGTAGTCCTAGTAGGTTTGTACTTCCGATAAATAAAATTAGGGACATAAGTATTAGGGCTCATGTTTGCCCTTTCTGATTGTGGATTGAGAGTATTTGTTTGGAAATTAGGTGTGTTAATCACTGTTGTATAGTCACTAAGCGGTTGGTAATTAATCGATTAGCTGATGGAAATAGTATGGTAGGAAATATAATAATTAATAAAACAATAGGCAATCCTATTATTGTTGGGGTAATGAAAGAGGCGAATAGATTTTCGTTCATTTTATTTTTCATGGGGTAAGGGGTTTGGTAGGTTTGAGAGTTGCTGGCTCAGGGTTGGGGTAGTAGTAATAACTAGAGATTTTTAGTTGTATAATAATGAATAATGTGAGTAACATGGAAAGAATGATAGTGGTTCATGTTGATGTATCTAGCTGTGGCATACCATTAAGGAGAGCTCTGCTCTCTATCTTTAACTTAAAAGGTTAACGCTAAATCAGCTTCTTAATGAATTTAGTATTGAGGCGGATCACTTCTCGAAATATTGTAGGGGTACTATTTCAAGTACGATTGGTATAAAGCTGTGGTTTGAGCCACAAATTTCAGAGCACTGTCCATAATAAAGACCTGGACGAGTAGATAGTAGAGTTGTTTGGTTAAGTCGTCCGGGGATGGCATCTGTTTTTAGTCCTAATGAAGGTACGGCTCATGAGTGTAAGACATCTTCAGAGGAAATTAATATTCGAATTGTTGTTTCTATTGGTAGTACTACTCGGTTATCTACTTCTAGTAGGCGCAGTTCTCCTGGTTTTAAATCAGATGTAGGGACTATATAGGAGTCGAAGGTGAGACATTCATAGTCGGTGTATTCATAGCTTCAGTATCATTGGTGCCCTATTGTTTTTACTGTTATGAGGGGGTTATTAATCTCATCTATTATATATAGGATTCGTAGTGAGGGTAGGGCAATTGTAATCAAGATAATAGCTGGAAGGATTGTTCAAATTGTCTCTACCTCTTGAGCATCTATAGTGCTTGTATGGGTAAGACTTGTAGTTAGTATTAGAGAGATAATATAAAGTACTAGTGAGCTAATTAGAAATACAATTATTAGTGCGTGATCGTGAAAGTGTAGGAGCTCTTCTATGATAGGTGAGGTTGCATCTTGGAAGCCTAGTTGGAAGGGATATGCCATGTAAGATATATAGGGTTTTCACCTATAATTTAACCTTGACAAGGTTATGTAAATTTTACTAATATCTTTGTCTAGTAGAGAAAGACATAGTGGCTATGATGTTGGCTTGAAACCGATTTTAGGGGGTTCGATTCCTTCCTTTCTTATCAATTTATTTTATATTAACGTAGACTGGTTCCTCAAATGTATGATAAGGTGGAGGACATCCATATAGTCATTCGAGGTTTGTGGTTGTCAATTCTACGGTAGATACTTCTCGTTTGGCTGCAAATGCTTCTCATAGCATGAAGATCATGAGTATGACAGCGGTTAATGAAATGAATGATCCTATTGATGATACTGTATTTCAAGTGGTGTAGGCATCTGGATAGTCGGAGTAACGTCGTGGTATACCTGATAGGCCTAGGAAATGTTGTGGGAAAAAAGTTATATTTACTCCTACGAACATAACTAGGAACTGAATTTTGGCTCATGTGGTGTTTAGAGTGTATCCTGAAAATAAAGGGAATCAGTGTACGAACCCTCCTATAATAGCAAAGACAGCTCCCATTGATAGAACGTAATGGAAGTGGGCTACTACATAATATGTGTCGTGTAATACAATGTCTAATGATGAGTTGGCTAGTACAATTCCTGTAAGACCTCCTACTGTGAATAAGAAGATAAAGCCTAGTGCTCACATCATGGCTGGTGATCATTTAATGTTGCCTCCATGTAATGTTGCTAGTCAGCTAAATACTTTTACTCCTGTTGGAATAGCAATAATCATGGTAGCGGATGTGAAGTATGCTCGTGTGTCTACATCTAATCCTACGGTAAACATATGATGAGCTCAGACAATAAATCCTAAGAACCCAATTGATATTATAGCTCATACTATTCCTATATACCCGAAAGGTTCTTTTTTTCCTGAATAATAGGTTACAATATGTGAGATGATACCGAAGCCAGGTAAAATTAGAATATAAACTTCGGGGTGACCAAAGAATCAGAATAAGTGTTGATAAAGAATTGGATCTCCTCCTCCACAAGGGTCAAAGAAAGTGGTATTTAGGTTTCGGTCTGTTAGTAGTATAGTGATGCCCGCAGCTAGCACAGGAAGGGACAGTAAAAGTAGAACGGCTGTAATTAGTACTGATCATACGAATAGGGGAGTTTGATATTGGGAGAGAGCTGGGGGTTTTATATTAATAATAGTTGTAATGAAATTAATAGCGCCAAGAATGGATGAGACCCCTGCTAGGTGAAGAGAGAAAATTGCAAGATCTACTGAAGCTCCAGCATGGGCTAAGTTGCCTGCTAAAGGAGGGTAGACGGTTCATCCGGTCCCTGCCCCGGCTTCAACTATTGAGGAGGCTAGTAGTAATAGGAAAGATGGGGGGAGTAGTCAAAAGCTTATATTATTTATTCGAGGGAAGGCCATGTCTGGTGCCCCAATTATTAATGGAACTAATCAATTGCCAAACCCTCCGATTATAATGGGTATTACTATAAAGAAAATTATTACGAAAGCGTGGGCTGTTACTACGACATTATAAATTTGGTCATCACCAAGCAAAGTGCCTGGTTGACCTAATTCTGCTCGGATGATTAGGCTTAGGGCGGTTCCTACTATTCCGGCTCAGGCACCGAATAGTAAATATAGGGTGCCAATATCTTTATGGTTTGTTGAGAATAGTCAACGAGTTATGAACATAGGTAAAATGGCTGAGTTAAGCATTAGACTGTAAATCTAAAGACGAGGACAAGTCCTCTTTTGCCAAGCCCTGTGGTGACTAACACACTGAATTGCAAATTCAGAGAAGCAGCTTCAATCCTGCCGGGGCTTCTCCCGCCTTTTTTTTCTATACGGCGGGAGAAGTAGATTGAAGCCAGTTTTTTAGGGTTTTTAGCTGTTAACTAAAGTTTCGTAGGTTAGAGTCCTACCAATCTAGTAAGGGCTTAGCTTAATTAAAGTAGTTGATTTGCATTCAGCTGATGTGAGGTGTTGTCTCGCAGTCCTTATACAGGAATTAAATATATAGTATTTGCTTAGAGCTTTGAAGGCTCTTGGTCTGTGATCTAACCTAAATTCCTATATTAGTAGTATTATTATGGGTGTTAGTGGGAGTGTTATAGTGGATGCAATAGTTAATATTGGTAAGAATGTTATATTTTTTGTATTGTTAAATAGTCATTTGACTTTGTTATTGTTTACTGTGGGGAAAAGGGTTAGTGCTGTTGTATAAGACAATCGTACGTAAAAAAATAGGCTTAGCAGAGAGGCCATTGCTATTAATGTTGGAACTAGAATATTATTGTTTTTTGTCAATTCTTGGATGATTATTCATTTAGGTATAAAACCTGTCAGTGGGGGTAAGCCTCCTAGTGATAGTATAATTGTTAATATTATGATAGTTATTAGTGGGGTTTTGTTTCATATATGAGATAGAGATAGGGTAGTGGTTGTGGTGTTGTTAATGAAGATTATGAATGTAGTTGATGTTAATATAATGTAAATAATTAGGTTTAGAATTGTTATTGTAGGATTAAATAGGATAATAGAGGTCATTCATCCTATGTGAGCGATGGATGAATAGGCTATAATTTTGCGTAGTTGGGTTTGATTGAGCCCTCCTCATCCCCCGATGAAGACAGCTAGTAGTGAGATTATAAGAAGTAGATCTAGGTTGATGTTTGGGGAGATTATATATAGGACTGACAGGGGAGCTAGTTTTTGTCAGGTTAGTAAGATTAGTCCTGATGATAGTGTGATACCTTGAGTTACCTCTGGCACTCAAAAGTGAAATGGGGGTAGTCCAAGTTTTATAGCTAGGGCTAAGGTTATTGTGGTTGAGGCTAATGGACTAATTATATTTGTGATAGTTCATTGGCCTGAGTCAATTAGGTTGATGATAATTGCTAATATTAGTAGTATTGATGCGGTTGCTTGTGTTAAAAAGTATTTGGTAGAAGCTTCTATTGATCGTGGGTTATATTTCTTTATTAATATTGGGATAATCGCTAGTATATTTATTTCGAATCCAACTCATACTATCAATCAGTGGGAAGTGGTTATTACAATTATTGTACCTGTAATAATGGTAAATAGAATAGTGGAGAAGATAATGGGGTTTATTAGTACGGGAAGGATATGAACCAACATTTTCGGGGTATGGGCCCGATAGCTTAATTTAGCTGACCTTACTTAGAATTTGGTGTAGTTATGGTAGCACGAAGATTTTTGAATTCTTAGGTTTAGGTTCGATTCCTATAGTTCTAGAAATAAAAGGGCTTTATCCTTTATGATTTACTCTATCAAAGTAACTCTTTTATCAGACATATTTCTTATGTTAATGGGGGAATTCCTGCTAGGATAATTGGTATGGTGAGGTGTCATATGCATAGGGCTAGGGTTATGGGTAGGAAATTTTTTCATAGCAGGTGTATGAGTTGGTCATATCGAAATCGTGGGTAGGAGGCTCGTACTCAAAGGAATAGTATAGTTAGCAGTAGAGTTTTTATTATGAAATTAAGAGCATAGAGTTCTGGCATGATAGGGTGATTGTAGGCCCCTAGGAATAGAATAGTTGTTAGGGCATTTATTATAATGATGTTGGCATATTCTGCTAGGAAAAATAGGGCAAATGGACCTCCTGCGTACTCTACGTTAAATCCTGAGACTAATTCTGATTCACCTTCGGTTAGGTCAAATGGGGCCCGATTAGTCTCTGCTAGGGTGGAGATAAATCATATTATGGCTAGAGGTCATGAGGGGATGATTAATCAGATGAAGTTTTGGGTTGTATTGAGGGTTGATAGAGTGAATGACCCGCTTATTAATAGTACTGACAGGAGGATGATTGCCAGAGTGACTTCATATGAGATAGTCTGTGCTACGGCCCGTAGGGCTCCAATTAGGGCATATTTTGAATTTGAGGCCCACCCAGATCATAGGATAGAGTAGACTCCTAGGCTGGACATGGCTAGTATAAATAGAATACCCAGGTTTATGTTAATTAATGGGTTAGGCATGGGTAAGGGGGTTCATATTGTTAGGGCTAAGGTTAGTGCTAGGATAGGGGCGATGATAAATATTGTGACGGATGATGTTATTGGTTGTAGAGGCTCTTTGGTAAATAGTTTTACTGCATCAGCGATGGGTTGTAGTAGGCCATAAGGTCCTACTACATTTGGGCCTTTTCGTAGTTGTATGTATCCTAGTACTTTGCGTTCTGTTAGCGTCAAGAATGCTACAGCTAGTAGGATTGGGACAATTATTGTTAGGAGATTAATAATAAACATGCTGTTAAAGAGAGGATTTGAACCTCCGGGTATAAAGGTTTAAGTTTTACGCAATTACCGGTCTCTGCCACTTTAACAAGCCCTGGTCTAGGGCAGGTTTAATTACTAGTGTTTCAGATTGAGACTGCATCATCTGTTAACTGTTAGGGCGCCTTTTTAAGGTGGGCCCTGTCTCTCTTATCCTTTCGTACTGGGAGAGGCGTGAAATAGATAGAAACCGACCTGGATTACTCCGGTCTGAACTCAGATCACGTAGGACTTTAATCGTTGAACAAACGAACCATTAATAGCGGCTGCACCATTAGGATGTCCTGATCCAACATCGAGGTCGTAAACCCTATTGTCGATAGGGACTCTTGAATAGGATTGCGCTGTTATCCCTAGGGTAACTTGTTCCGTTGATCAAAATAGTTTTGGATCAATAAATGATTGTTTTGTTGACTAGTTAGTCTATTGTTTAATCACTCGGAAGTTGTTTTTTATTCCGAGGTCACCCCAACCTAAATTGCTACCCTAGTTAATGGAGTTTTATTGCCTTTTGGCTTGTGAGTTATTATTTTAGGGTAGGTAATTAAAGCTCCATAGGGTCTTCTCGTCTTATTTAGTTATTCCCGCCTCTTCACGGGAAGGTCAATTTCACTGATTTAGAGTAAGAGACAGTAGAACCCTCGTGTGGCCATTCATACGAGTCCCTATTTAAAGAACAAGTGATTATGCTACCTTTGCACGGTCAGAATACCGCGGCCGTTGAACTAATGTCACTGGGCAGGCAGTGCCTCTAATACTTGGGATGCTAGAGGTGATGTTTTTGGTAAACAGGCGGGGTTCGTGTTTGCCGAGTTCCTTTTACTCTTTTAAATCTTTCCTTTATATGCATTCCTGTGTTGGGTTAACAAAATGGGTTAGATAAAGTACCTGTTGTTGGCTTGAGTTTATTTTTTGTTAACTATCAGTGCTTATGCGTTCTGATATACACGTATGCTAGGGAGAATTACTTCTTGTTACTCATACTAACAGTAATGCTTCCAATTGAATATGGAATAGTCCAGTTTTATATTAGGAGTTCGTTTAGATATTGTTGGTATTAAATATGTTAGGTTATGTTGAGCTTGAACGCTTTCTTTATTGGTGGCTGCTTTTAGGCCAACTGTAATATAATTAATTCTTACTCTCTAATAAAGGTTGTATCCTGTGTCTGAAAAGCTGTACCTTTTCAGACTATCACTTAAATTTACATTGAAATTTGTAGTTTGTTAGGTAAATTTAGGTTTGAACTAAGATTCTATTCTGGACAACCAGCTATCACCAGGCTCGGTAGGCTTTTCACCTCTATCTATAGATCTTCTCACTATTTTGCCACATAGATGAGTTTGCCCTAAAGGCTGTCCATAGATAGCTCGTCTGGTTTCGGGGGGATTAACTTAAGTTCTCTTTGCTAAGTTAGTCTAGTTAGTTCATTATGCAAAAGGTATAAGGGGTAATCTTTGCTGTTTGTTGCTTTGACAGTTTGTTTGTTCCCTTGCGGTACTATCTCTATAGCTCCGTTGTTGAGTTTCTATCTCCTATACTAGTCTTTTGTTTTAAATGTTTTGTTTTAGGTTGTAATATAGTTGTTATTTGTTTGTATGGGCTATTTGTAGCTCAAAGTGGTCATTATCATGAAATCTTCTAGGTGTAAGCTAGGTGCTTTATATTAAGCTACACTTTGAATTTTCCAAGCGCACTTTCCAGTACGCTTACCTTGTTACGACTTGTCTCCTCTAGTAAATTTGACAGGGTAAATAAAATTAATTGTTGTCTGTGGTTATTTGAGGAGGGTGACGGGCGGTGTGTGCGTGCTTCATGGCCTCTTTCAACTAAACACTCTATTTTTAGTTTACTGCTAAATCCACCTTTAATCCTTGATTTCACAAAGATTTTCGTATAAATATTTAGCCTTTATTAAGGCAATGTAGCCCATTACTTCCCAACACATTAGCTACACCTTGACCTAACGTTTTTATATCTATATGATTGTGCTTACTTTTATACCTTTTTAGGGTTTGCTGAAGATGGCGGTATATAGGCTGAGTTGGCAAGTGTTGGTGAGGTTTATCGGGGTTTATCGATTACAGAACAGGCTCCTCTAGAGGGATATAAAGCACCGCCAAGTCCTTTGAGTTTCAGGCTTTAGCTAGTAGTACTCTGGCGAATAATTTTGTTTGTTTTATAAATTTTTTAGGTTTATGGCTAAGCATAGTGGGGTATCTAATCCCAGTTTGGGTCTTAGCTATCGTGTGTTCAGCATGTTAAAGCTACTTTCGTTATGGTTCTTACATTAGCTAAGACTTTTTACAGATTAGCTAAAGTTTGGCTTTATTTTATAGTCTCTCTTAAACACGCTTTACGCCGTTAATCTATTAATTTGGGTTAATCGTATGACCGCGGTGGCTGGCACGAAATTTACCAACCCTAAGTAAGTATAATTTGGTCAAACTTTCGTTTATGGCCTAATTTTTATCACTGCTGTTTCCCGTGGGGGTGTGGCTAAGCAAGGCGTTGTGAGCTACGTTAGTGCGTGCTTGATACCTGCTCCTTCTTGTCATGGGTATGATTTAAAGGGCATTTTCACTGGGGTGCGGATACTTGCATGTGTAATCTTACTAACAACTAATAGAAAGGCTGGGACCAAACCTGTGTGTTTATGAGGTTAGTAAACCTATCTAGGCATTTTCAGTGCCTTGCTTTGGTAGTTTAAGCTACATGAAC